TTTACATCTTCTAGGCGAAAATGCTCAATTTTCATAAGATCTTCTTGACTCTTATTCACAAGGTCCAATAATGTATATATATTGGACCTTATGAGGCAATTATAAACTCTGGGAGACAATTCGAATTGATCAATAAAAATAGATTTCAATGCTATTTTGTTTTTTCCGACTTTATCTAATTTATTGTGAAAAGTAAAGGGGGATAAAGGAACCATATGTTGGTTGTCCTCTAAAAGTAAGTTTTCTTCTTCCTTATATAAAAAGGGAATAAATAAATCAATCAAATTCCGGGAGGCTTCATGAAGTGCTTCTTTCGGAGTTAAACTGCCATTTGTCCATATTTCGAGAAAGAGTATCTCTTGTTTTTCATTCCCATTCCCATTTCCATAGGAATGAATACTATGATTCACGTTTCGAACAGGCATGAATACAGCATCTACAGGATAACTTCCATCTTGAAAGTTATGTGGCATCTTTATAAGATATCCGCGATTTCTTTCAATTTCTAATCCAATACGTAAATTTATTGGTTCTGTCAAGCTAGCTATATGTTGTGTATTGTCGACAATTTCTACATAAGGTGGTAAGATGATATCTCGAGCAGTTACATATCCAGGACCTCTAACACAAATAGACGCGTCACAAGTTCCATATAGATTACTTCTCAATACAATTTCTTTCAAATTCATTATAATTTCGTGGGCCGATTCTTGAATACCCGTTATAGTAGAATATTCGTGGGAGACGTTCTCAGATTTTACACGTGTGATACATGTTCCTTCTATTTCTCCAAGCAAAGCTCTTCGCATCGCAATGCCTATTGTGTCGGCTTGTCCTTTCATAAGTGGAGACAGAATAAATCGACCATAATAAAGGCGTTTACTGTCTGTTCTTGATTCAACACACTTCCACTGTAGTGTCCGAGTAGATACTGTTACTTTCTCTCGAACCATAGTAATAATATTTTTTTTGATTGAATTATTTATTTCTCTTGTTTCTCTTGAAATTTCTTCACTGTTTATTTCTATACACGTCTTTTTTTCGGAGGTCTACAGCCATTATGTGGCATAGGGGTTACATCCCGTACAAAAGTTAATAGTATACCACTTCTACGAATAGCTCGTAATGCGGCGTCTCTTCCGAGACCGGGACCTTTTATCATGACTTCTGCTCGTTGCATACCTTGATCTACTACTGTACGAATAGCAACTGATGCTGCAGTTTGAGCGGCAAAGGGTGTCCCTCTTCTTGTACCCTTGAATCCACAAGTACCGGCCGAGGACCAGGAAACCACCCGACCTCGTACATCTGTAACTGTAACAATGGTATTATTGAAACTTGCTTGAACATGAATAACTCCCTTTGGTATTTTACGTGCACTTTTACGTGCACCAATACGTACATTTCTACGTAAACCAGTTCTCGGTATACCTTTTGCCATATTGTATCATCTCATAAATATGAGTCAGAAATATATGGATATATCCATTTCATGTCAAAACAGATTCTTTATTTGTATTTGTACGCTGAGCTCTTTAGTGAGTCTGATTATCCCTTTATCCTTGTCTTTGTTTATGTCTCGGATTGGCACAAATTACTCTAATGCGACCCCGTCTACGGATTAGTCGACATTTTTCACAAATTTTACGAACGGAAGCTCTTATTTTCATATTTGTCATTCCTTATCTTAATTCTGAATCTACTTCTCGATAGAAAATAGGTTTCTTGGAATTTTTTATCTTGAATCGTATTGAATAAAAATCACCTAATCCTTCAAATCTTTGTTTCGGAGTCGATAAATTATACGTCCTCTGGTTGAATCATAACGACTTACTTCAATTTTGACTTTATCTCCGGGAAGTATCCGTATAAAACTACGCCGGATCTTTCCCGAAACATAACCTAGAATCAGATCCTCATTATCTAAACGAACCCGGAACATGCCATTGGGAAGCGATTCAGTAATTAAACCTTCATGAATCCATTTTTGTTCTTTCATTCCAGGTAAAGCCCCCTTGAGGTATCAACTAATGGAGGAGAAACGATATTAGACAACTCACCCCCTTATCTTTTTTTTTTTACAAATAGGAAGAGGTTTCGGATTTCATTTGGATATTAAATGGATTACCATATATAACATAAAATTTCTCCGCCGATTCCTTCTAGTCGAGCCTCCCGATCTGTCATTATACCCCGAGAAGTAGAAAGAATTACAATCCCTATCCCACCTAAAATTCTAGGAATTCGTTGAGAGTTAGAATAAATTCGTAGACCGGGTCGGCTGATCCGTTTTAAATTTAACAAATTCCTATAGGGTCTTTTCCTATTCCTGCTATGTCGCAGGGTTAAAACTAAAAAATTTTGGTTTTTTTCTCGATGTTTTCTGACGTTTTCGATAAAACCTTCTCGGAAAAGTATTTTAACAATATTTTCGGTAATATTAGTAGATGCTATGCGAACAACTCTTTTTCTATCCATATCAGCATTTCGTATAGAGGTTATTATCTCAGCAATAGTGTCTCTACCCATGATGAACTCAAACTTTTGGTGTCTCAAAATTGGATATAATTAACATGTTTTTTTATTGGTTTATGAATATAAAAATTTTAAGGTATATACGCGAAACACAAGCTACGAATTAATCTAGTTCTTAAACTATTTCTTTTCAAATACCCCAAAAATATCAGATCTCTTTTTATTTTATAATACTTCTATAATACTTCGGGAGCTAATGAAACTATTTTAGTAAAATTTAATTGTCTCAATTCGCGGGGGATTGCCCCAAAAATGCGAGTTCCTTTTGGGTTTCCTTCTTGATCAATTACAACTGCAGCATTGTCATCATATCGTATTATCATACCGCTGTCACGTTTAAGTTCTTTACAGGTACGAACAATTACAGCTCTGACTACTTCTGATTTTTCTAGGGGCATATTTGGTACTGCTTCTTTGATCACAGCAACAATAACGTCACCAATATGAGCATATCGGCGATTACTAGCTCCTATGATTCGAATACACATCAATTTTCGAGCCCCGCTGTTATCCGCTACATTTAAATAGGTCTGAGGTTGAATCATATAAATTTTTGAGTCTATTCTTCCAATGCAAAGGATGAAAAAAAATAAAAGAAATATTGTTTGTCTAAGTCTAAAAAAAGAAACCTGCGATTTTGTTTCATCCCCAAGACTCATTTCTGTCGGTTCTATATTTTTATCCCGAAATAATAAATTGAGTTCGTATAGGCATTTTGGATGCTGCTATTAAAATAGCCCTTTTAGCTATATTTTCGGTTACTCCACCCATTTCATATAGTATTCGCCCCGGTTTAACAACAGCTACCCAATATTCAGGGGATCCTTTCCCTGAGCCCATACGTGTTTCAGCAGGTCTTACTGTAACTGGTTTATCTGGAAAGAGCCGGACCCATATTTTTCCACCACGGCGTGCATTTCGTGTCATTGCTCGGCGACCTGCTTCGATTTGTCTCGATGTGATCCAAGCGGGTTCAAGTGCTTGAAGAGCATATTTACCGAAACAAATATGATTACCTCGATAAGATATTCCCTTCATTCTTCCTCTATGTTGTTTACGGAATTTAGTTCTTTTGGGGTTATAGTTGATGGTTGTTTCGGAATTTCATCTCTACTACAGAGCTGGACGTGAGAGTTTCTTCTCATCCAGCTCCTCGCGAATAAAAGGATTCAAAATTGAATTTCAATTAATTTGAATAGCTATTAGAACATTTTTAGAAAAGATTTTATTTTTTTCTAACGTCCTAATAAATCTTTATTGTCTTTTGTCCTTTATCCGAGTTTACCAATTCAAAAAAAGAAAGTTTTCGCGGGCGAATATTGACTCTTGCAATCTCTATTTCAGTCCTAGCACTTGTTCGTCACTTTTCCGAATAGATGAATTAATTTCCGGTTCATTTCGCCATCCTAACTAGTGAATTATTAAGATTCATTTGTTTAATAAAATTTTTTGCATTCACAGGTTCCTTCGTTTCCACCACTTCGTACTAAATGATTAGGTCAGAATTCTACAACGGAGCTCATAATCCAATTTATTCTTGAGTCAACCTTCTTAGTCTTTATTGACTCGAAGCTCTTGAGTTTTTTCTTCTCTTCTATCAGAAATTCCTTGAAAATTTCATTATGTATGAATCAATTAGTATTGATGCTTTATTACATTGTCTTTTATGAGATAACCCACAGACCTTCCATATTAGAATTCTATATCATTGATATTATTTTTCTCTCTTTCTCTCATCCTTCCATTTATCCACACCTTTCTTCTGTAATTTTGCTTTAAAAAAGTTTAATTATTTCAGTTGCTACAAAGATATGACTTATTTAACATATCTTGACTGGTTCTTTAGATCCAGATAATATGAAGTGATGAATTGGTTTTCATACTATCGGGTCGGTCTTTTGTAACCCTAACCCTAAAAAAAAACCAACGAGTCACACACTAAGCATAGCAATTATATCAAAAGGTCAATTGAATTTTTATTCAACCCTATAGAATTAAGAATTAGTTTGATTGGTAGGAAAAAGAATGAACGAGTTTCTCCCTTTTTCCTTCTATCAATAGATAGAAGGAAAAAACAATGAAAGTTTTCTTATTCCTCTTCCTTGTCTATAAAAATCCAAATTTTGATGCCCAAAACCCCATAGATAGTCCGAACTGTATAGGAACAATAATTTATTTTAGCTCGAATGGTTTGTAGGGGAACCCTGCCCTCTCTGATCCATTCGACACGGGCAATTTCTTTTCCGTCGATACGCCCTGCAATTTGTACTTGAATTCCTTTTGTATCCGCTTGTTCAGTTAATTCAATAGCCTTTTTCATTGCTTTTCGAAATGAAACTCTATTTTTTAATTGTCCGGCTATAAATTCTGCAAGAATATTAGGGTTCCCGTAAGGTTTTGCAATTCTTGTGATAGCAATGTTAAGTTTTCGATTCACATAATGAAATTTTTTTTGTAGATTCATT